AACCTGCGACCATTAGGTTAAAAGCCCAATGCTCTACCAACTGAGCTATACACCCAAAAAAAAGAAAGTAGTAAATAAAGATTTTTGCAGAAAAGAAAAGAGGGCGGCCCCTCTTCTCCTCATCATATTAAAGGGGCTTGGGCTCGAAAGCCGGCCTTACTCAACAAGCGCACCTTTATTAGTAAGGTTGCTTGTTTCCACTCATTGAAGATTCTATCTAAAAAAGAAGGTCAACGGGGGATACTCAAGTTGCTCTCACTGACACCATCTACGAGAAGGTTAGGTCGTCTTTCTTTCCGGCCGCCATACGGTTCGCCTTAAAGCCTTAAAGCCTTAAACGGAGAAAGGGAAAGGGAGGAGCAGTTATCTATGTAATTACGGTCTTTGTTGGCCGTTGTTCCGGTCGAGCACTCTCTTTTCTTTGCTTTGTCCAATTCCGTCTTACCAAACAAGACTGACTTCTGACCAACCCGCGAAGGGTTGTGAAGTTGGACCAGGTACGAAGAATGAATCTATATCTGTGTACGGTACGTAAGTTGCTGGCACCCACCATACCTTGCTTCGGGGCCGATCTCTTGTATCGAAGCAAACAAATATATATATATATATTTATTGATTGAGTTTGTTCCACCACAAATATCTTTCGCCGCATGGATTGGATAGAGTCCCCTGATCTCGACATCCAAGCACGAATCCCTTTTTCGCTTCGGCGGCGGATAGCAGCATGGGCAAAGCACTCTGCTGCGGCAAGCAGCCGATTCTTATTGCATTCACCAAGATAGTCTTGCTCGCTCCTGAACTCTGCGGCGAGTTCAGCCACCACCTCCGGGCCTGAGCTCTGCTCGAGCGTAGTCAGCCAGCTTCGTGACTTTGCTTAGCTTCCAGCGTTGCAAAGGGATAACCTTTCACTATCTAGGCGCCCTAGAAGGAAAGGAGGGGTCCCACGGAGTTCTTCCCCGAAGGTCAAGCCGTAGTCCCTGTCCCTGGGAGAAGTGGAAGGAGTTGCCGGGTGCAAGCTTTGAAGTAGCGCGCTACCCGCTAGGTTCAATCAAATCAATGAATCAGATTCCCACTTACCCAGTGGGGATAAAGACTATCAAGTCGACGTTCCTCAGGACTTGCCCGGAAGGGAGAATCAATCTCTCTTTCCGATGCGATATCCGATATATGATGTGATTTGCTGACTTATCCCACAGGTTTGTTTCCGCTTTATTTACTAATTAAGGCGAGTTTCCTGGTTTCATACCTGCATTCGAGAAAAGCAGAGCCAATCGGGAAAGATGGGAACTCTAGAATCATTCTTGTATCTATTTTCCAGTCCAGCTGCTGCCAGCATCCAATCAGCAGCTGGACTGAATGCCCTCCCTTTACAGGTGCATTACTCCTCGGATGAGGAGCCACCATCGGTACTAGTCCAGGAGGTCAATACTAGCGAGAGTCCCACAGCTGCGCTAGTTCGTTAGGTATAACGTCTTTCGGTCAGCTTTAAAGGCCAAACTAACCCAGTCGCTTTTTTGCATGAGCCCTGTGGAGTCAAGTTACCAAGGACTTGACCGGAAGAGCGTCAATAGACCAAGAGTTGAGAAAGGCCTCGTTCCAGCAAGTGGATGGTGCTTGCTGCCTTCAGCGGGGTATCACCTTTCCTTTTGGTAGTAGGTTGATCTTTGTTTTTCTTCCTCACCCCTTTCGTTATGGTAGGATTGGTCTACCACTCAGCTCATACAAGATAATCGAGTCGAGAACTAGACAGTGCCCTTGCAGGCCTTATCTATCTCCCGCCCACCTTCAAGTTGGAGATCGACAGTTTCAATAGTCCCAACACCATTCTACCACCCGAGAATGCTCGTCAAACCTTATGTCGTCACCCAAGTGCAAAAGACCTTTTTCTAAGGCCGTTCACGGGTCAGGACGAGCTGTACTTCTACCGATGCTACCATACCTGAATCCGGTGTAATATATTATTCCGCCCGAAAGGCTTTGATCACACACATCTCTGGGAAACGGAAAAGACACATACCCAAAAAGCGGAAAAATTAGATAATCCGCTCATCTGAGGCGGAGGATTCATATCTATCTTCAGACTTGGGAAAAACTGGAGTTGTTGGTTCGAGGGAAGGAAAAAACGTTGCCCTGTTGGGTCTGGGATTGGTTACGTTTGTTTAAATCTATAGTACGCTGACTGGGCCCCCTGTCCCTGTTATTGGTGCCATAGGTACTGAGATAACACACCAACTCGAGGGAGGTGCTCGACCTAACATTCTCAACCCATATGAGACAGGGTAGCCGCCTAGATTGTTACTGATGCTGAGCCTGCTAAGCCACATATGGAGGGACGCCTCATTCCATTAAGCAAGAACCCCGAGCTAAGAGCAGGGCAGATGAAAAGTCGACAAATCGGGTCTAAAAGCAAAGGCCCGTACATATAAAGAAAGCATTTTAATTAAAAACCTATATACGATTTGATTTTTTCGCAGCCCCTAACTCAAGTTTTTGACTAATT